TTTAGTATCTCATCAAAGTTGAATTTTTTTCGAAGTTCATTAGAATAAGTTCTATTTTATCAAAAAATTGACCTCCGTTTCTTGTTTGTTCACTACTTTCTATATGTAATAAATAGAAAAAAAGGGTTCTAATAAACCTGGAAAAAAATAGAAACTAAGGATAGTAATCTTTGACGAACGGGATCAAAAACCTTATGTAGACACAAGAAAGAAATGCAGAAAATTCCTTTCTTGTGTCAAAGAAAAGACTAAGAAGAAGGCGAATAATCCTTTGTTTTCTATTCTCCACTTACTTATCTTATGTTTAGTATCCAGTAAAATTTTCGATTTTATTCGAATTTTATTCTATTCGAATAGAAAACGATTGATCCATTCTATGACATTTCAATCTCACAAGAGTGACCTAGTGACACCGCTCGAATTTGGCTTGAACAAAAAAGAAGAGATAAAAAGTAAAATAATCTTCTTTACAATATACATACTATGACTAGGAATGCGGTACAAATAATTCCCGGTATCGACATCTGGAATAGAAACAAGCAAAAAGCTTTTTATAATTTTGGATCATACATAACATAATTGAATTGCCAAAACAAGAATTTGATTCTTTTTACGAACTTGATATTGGAAATTCGCGAATCTAGAAATTCATTTCGGACAATTGAACCTTCTCAAACTGTTTCTTCTTAAGAACCAAAAATATTTGTGCCAAAATAACAGATGCCAAGAAGAACAAAAGGCCTTGGACACGGAATGGATCTTGAAGTACTATTTCTGCATCCCCTTGACCAAATCCACCCACATTAGGATTACTCGTTAATGGCTGATCAAGTTTGATAGATTCGCCTTCGGAAACAAGAAGTTCTGGCCCTGGGGGAATAATATCAACCACTTGACGTTCATCTGACTCATCCGATATGGTTATTTCGTACCCCCCTTTTTCTTTTCGTATGATTTTCCTTACTACACCAGACGCTGTAGCATTATAAACTGTATTGTTACTCTTGCTCCCATCGGGATAAATCTGACCCCTTCCTCTGTTCCCGCCTACATATATGGGATATTTTAAGAAGTGAACATCTTTATTAGTAGCGGGGTCCGGGGAAAGAATAGGAAAGGTGACTTCACTATATTTCTGACCAGAAACAGGACCTATCACAAGAATATTTTTTTTAGTGGGGCGATAGCTCTGAAAAGACAGATTGCCTATCTTTTCTTTCATCTCGGGCGAAATACGATCGGGGGGGGCTAATTCAAATCCCTCAGGTAAAATAAGAACAGCCCCAACATTCAAACCTCCCTTTTTACCATTAGCAAGAACTTGTTTAACTTGCATATCATAAGGAATTCGAACAACTGCTTCAAATACAGTATCAGGAAGCACCGCTTGTGGAACCTCAATATCCACGGGCTTATTAGCTAAATGGCAATTGGCACATACAATACGCCCGGTCGCTTCTCGTGGATTTTCATAACCCTGCTGTGCAAAAATGGGATATGCATTTGAAATGGATGTCCGAGTGATGATATATATCATCAGCGATACGGAAATAGATCGAATAATCTCTTTCTTTATCCAAGAAAAGGTGTTTTTAGTTTGCATGGTCCAATCATTGATCCCGAAAATTTCTACAATAAAATTAGGTAGGTCGCTTGTATAGTTCCCTATCCACAATTCTGCTATTTAGTTTACTGAAATAATTTTACTGGAATATAGTAGTAGGAGAAATCCCTGTAGGGTAGAAATAGTAAGGGCGTCTTCAAATTGAAATGCTTTGCTTATGTACCTTATGTTACAAAGTAACAAATATTATAGTTGGATCAATCATTCATTGAATGATAAATCACTACAAGTGATGGAGATATACGATTTAAATAACGGAAGATCCAATATTTAAAAATTGTATCCAGAATGACTGGAAAAGTAGAAACAAGACCAGATATAATTTGATCGTTGTGAACAAATCCAAAATCTTTGTAGACATAGCCAATCATTAGTTCCCAACCATGGGGCGAATGGAATCCGATACATAAATCAGTTAATAAAAGAATAGAAAAAGCTTTTATTGTGTCACTTAAGTTATATAGGAATTCTTGAACCCAAGAGTTAAGAATAGCAAGTTCTTCATTACCCAGAATAGAATAACCACTTAAAATAATGAAAGAGGTTATATTTGTCGATAAATGCAAAATCATATGGATATGATCCTCATTGTGCATCTTGATCAATTGCATCGTTTCTTTGTGGATTCCTATACGAAGTGTTTGTAGATGTATTTCCGGGTATTCTTTTATCATTTCGTCTAAGAGTAAGAGTTCTTCCAATTCTATGAATTTTTCTAGAATACTCTTTTCTTGAATATCAGTCAAAAAAGTTTCGGATTGCCTAGTATTCCACCAATTAGTAATCCAAAATTCAAGACATTTATTAAATGAGAGAGAGATCCACCAGGGCAAAAATACTATAGATGTAAGATATAGAAGAGGAAGAAATGCTTTCTTTTTTGCCATTTTTTCTTTTCATCTTTGAATTGTTAATGAACCCACCTCATTTGTTTAATCTATGTGATCTACTATTTCTATTAACCCTAAGTTCTATTACAAGGCATCGGACCTATGAATCTATTCCCTGTTTTTTATTTGTGATTTCAGTAGTTATTCCTTGAATTTAGAAAGAATACCGAAATAAAATACCCGTTTTGAATGACGAAATAATAAAAAATCTTGTTTCCAGATACCTCAATTGAATTGATCAAATTCGAAGCCCTTTTCGATGAATGCTTAAAAGAACCAATTCAAGCAAGTAATGAATACTATATTATTCGGATTTTAAGCCAAAAGAACTCCTTTTGTACTTTCTATCAAAAAAGAAAATCCTTCGAAAAAAAAAAAATGGCCGGCTACCCACAGTTATAGTCCAGGAAAAATGGAGAGAGATTTATGAAGAATATTTGGATCTAACGATCACAAATTCAAAACCTAATGATCAAAAATGAGTGGCAAAACAAGACAGAAAAGTTATCCTTATAAGAGATCCAAGCAATCCTTTGCCTTTGATCATTAAGAAACACAAAAGAAAAGAGAAAAAAAAAAGAAAGTTCGATTGACAAAAGAAAGGAGAGAGAATTTACAAGATATAATCTATTTGTATCTAACCTATCAATTCATATTGAAAATAAAAAGAGAAATCCTTTATTCCGAAATGTTTTGATATACGAGGAGATGAATCTATTATTTTATTTCGATTTGCTACTTTTACTTGTTTTTTACTGAATTGAGTTGAGTGGATTTCCATACGCATAAATTCTTTTTTATGCGGACAAAAAAAGTTTCGTTTTATGGATGTTCCATATACGTCTACTTTGGCTCGAATGAACGTTCTGAAAAAGCTTTATTAAGCTATGCTATGCTGAAGAAAGAGAATTCTTGAATTTTTTCCCTGCCGGAATTTCTTCTTCAGTTCAAGTTCATTTCAAAATACTTCAATCGGTACGCGCAAGAAATAGGCCAATTCCGCGGCTTTTTGCTCAATTTCACGCGGAGTCAAATTCTCATCAGTACGCGTCAAGGGAACGGCCCCCTGTCCTTTTATTTCCATATAAAGGACACGACGAGCATAAATACCCTCTTTAACTTCTATTCGGATGGACTGAATATCTTTCATACGAAATCGTAGGAAGATGCGACGATTTTTTCCAGGAAATCCCCAACGAAAAATACACACTATTCCTTCTTTTCTATCGAATCGATCATAGCCACTACCTACATTCCACGAAATTGTGCACCACAAATAAGAACTAATAAAGAGACCTGCGATACCGTAGAAAGACATCACGATCCCTTGTGGAAAAAAAAGAATTTGTTGAGACGGAACTAAAGATATCCAATTCTTACCGAAATAACTGGAAGATCCAACTAATACGAATCCTAGTGAACCTAAAAAAAGGATAAAGGCCCAGCAGAAATTACTTATTTTTCGAGACCCCACTATAAGTTCTATCCATATATGTTCTGATCGCCAACTCATACTAGATCCAGTTGCATTTTATTGGAATTGAGAAAATAGTCCAAATGAATTTGACTTTCCTTTTTTTGTTTCCGAAGGAACTCTCATCAACTAGCGTCATTCGGATGTAACCCTTTAGGAGTAATTCATCTAATTGGTTAGATCAAATTGGTTAGGTCTAAAATAAGAATATCCTTTTTATATGATCTCCTATAGATATCCACATATAGATACATTGACTTTCCATTTCATACATCCACCTCGATTCCGATCTATTTGAAAATTGCTATAATTTATTTACCCATATATTTACGCATACATAAGAGCTATGTTTGAAGGAAACCGCCATATTCTACTAAATAGATATCTGTGTTATCTATATCGAAGTCTTGAAAAAAAATAGATAAGATTCGAACCTATCGAATCTAAAAAATCTTGTTTTTTTGAACATGAAAAGATAAAGAAGCCATTGCAATTGCCGGAAATACTAGGCCCACTAAAGGCACAAAGAGAGAAGGTAAGTTGTTAAGAGTTGTCATAGAATGGGTACCTCGATTTAATATTTGTACCTGTTATTGTTAGAAAGATATCTTATAATAATTATAATTCGTATATAATTATATTGAGTATATCTAAGTGAGTATATATATTAAATAATAAGTGCAAGGAATGGATAATTAAATAAATGAGACTTATTCTTCTTTATCTTTCTATATAAAATATACGTATGAGAATCTATTCTATTCTTGTCTCAAAATTCGAATTCAATTCGAATCTTTTTTTTCTTTAATAAATAAAGAAATAAAGAGTTTCTTACAAATTCCCGAAGGATTCGTTAGAATTCAATCCAACAACAGGATTCTTAGTCAAAATAGAGATTCTCAGAAGATATAGTCGAAAGAAAAGATACTCTATATCTCTATTTTCTATATTTGAATTATATATACCATACATACGAAGCAAGAAGGAAGGATGACCTTCGGTTTCTTTTATT